TCAAAAAAAATTCTTGAATCAGGTATTCAACTCCAGAGATGAATCGAAAAAGAAATCTTTATTGGTTCTACCTCCTCTTTTTTATGAAGAGAATGAATCTTTTTATCGAAGGATCAGAAAAAAATCGGCCCGGATCTACTGCGGGAATGATTTGGAAGATCCAAAACGAAAAACAGCGGTATTTGCTAGCAACAACATAATGGAGGCAGTCAATCAATATAGATTGATCCGAAATCTGATTCAAATCTATGGGTACATAAGAAATGTATCTAATCGATTCTTTTTAATGAATAGATCCGATCACAACTTCGAATATGGAATTCAAAGGGATCAAATAGGAAATGATACTCTGAATCATATAACTATAATGAAATATACGATCAACCTACATTTATCGAATTTGAAAAAGAGTCAGAAGAAATGGTTTGATCCTCTTATTTCTCGAACCGGGAGATCCATGAATCGGGATCCTGATGTATATAGATACAAATGGTCCAATGGGAGCAAGAATTTCCAGGAACATTTGGAACATTTCCTTTCTGAACAGAAGAACCATTTTCAAGTAGTGTTCGATCGGTTACGTATTAATCAATATTCGATTGATTGGTCCGAGGTTATAGACAAACAAGATTTGTCTAAGTCACTTCGTTTCTTTTTGTCCAAGTCACTTCTCTTTTTGTCCAAGTCACTTCTCTTTTTGTCCAAGTCACTTCCCCTTTTCTTTGTGAGTATCGGGAATACCCCCATTCATAGGTCCGAGATCCACATCTATGAATTGAAAGGTCCGAATGATCAACTCTGCAATCAGTTGTTAGAATCAATAGGTGTTCAAATCGTTCATTTGAATAAATTGAAACCCTTCTTATTGGATGATCATGATACTTCCAAAAGACCGAAATCCTTGATCAATGGAGGAACAAGATTACCATTTTGCTTCAAAAAGATACCAAAGTGGGTGATTGACTCATTCCATACTAGAAATAATCGCAGGAAATCCTTTGATAACATGGATTCCTATTTATCAATGATATTCCATGATCGAGACAATTGGCTGAATCCCGTGAAACCATTTCATAGAAGTTCATTGATATCTTCTTTTTATAAAGAAAATCCACTTCGATTCTTGAATGATCCAAATCGCTTCTGGTTCTATTGTAACAAAAGATTCCCTTTTTATGTGGAAAAGACCCGTATCAATAATTATGATCCTACATATGGACAATTCCTCACTATCTTGTTCATTCGCAACAAAATATTTTCTTCGTGCGTCGGTAAAAAAAAACATATTTTTGGGGAGAGAGAGACTATTTTGCCAATCGAGTCACAGGTATCTGACATATTTATACCTAACGATTTTACACAAAGTGGTGACGAAAGGTATAACTTGTACAAATTTTTCCATTTTCCAATTCGATCCGAGCCATTCGTTCGTAGAGCTATTTACTCGATCGCAGACATTTCTACAACACCTCTAACAGAGGAACAAATAGTTAATTTTGAAAGAACTTATTGTCAGCCTCTTTCAGATATGAATCTATCTGATTCAGAAGGGAAGAACTTGCATGAGTATCTCAGTTTCAATTCAAACATGGATTTGATTCACACTCCATGTTCTGAGAAGGATTTCCCATCTGGAAAGAGGAAAAAAAAACGGAGTCTTTCTCTAAAGAAATGCGTTGAGAAAGGGCAGATGTATAGAACCTTTCAACGAGATAGTGCTCTTTTCAATCTCTCAAAATGGAATCTCTTCCAAACATATATGCCATGGTTCCTTACTTCGACAGGGTGGAAATATCTAAATTTCACCACCCTTTTAGAGATTTTTTCAGAACCATTGCCGATACTAAGGATACTAAGTAGCAGGCACAAATTTGTATCCGTTTTGAGAGATATTATGCATGTATCAGATATATCATGGCCAATTCCTCAGAAGATTCTTCCACAATGGACTCTGACTCTGAAAAGTCAGATTTCGAGTCTGATAAGTGAGATTTCGAGTAAGTGTTTACAGAATCTCCTTCTGTCCGAAGAAACGATTCATCGAAATAATGAGTCACCCGTTCCATTGATATGGACATATCTGAGATTAACAAATGCTCGGGAGTTCCTCTATTCAATCCTTTTCCTTCTTCTTGTTGCTGGATATCTCGTTCGCATACATCTTCTCTTTGTTTCCCGAGCCTCTAGTGAGTTACAGACAGAGTTAGAAAAGATCAAATCTTTGATGATTCCATCATACATGATTGAGTTGCGAAAACTTTTGGATAGGTATCCTACATCTGAATCTGAACTGAATTCTTTCTGGTTAAAGAATCTCTTTCTAGTTGCTCTGGAACAATTAGGAGATTTTCTGGAAGAAATACGGGTTTCTGCTTCTGGTGGCAACATGCTATTGGTTGGTGGTTCCGCTTATGGGGTCAAATCAATACGTTCTAAGAAGAAATATTTGAATATCAATCTCATCGATCTCAGAAGTATCATACAAAATCCCATCAATCGA